TCTTCAGCCCTTTCCACAACCACTAATTCGATTTTCCGTGGGGCTATCCAATCGAATTCAGGACCCGGTAATTAAACACTACATTAGTAGTGGAAGGGAATCAATAAATCTTTATATGAGAGCCCTTCCACCATTCATCTGTCCTTGAATCCTAGAGGCAAGGATTTAGAGCACTTTAGCTTTCGAGAGCCAAACTTCCAGATGTTTCGAACCAAGCAAGCAAGTCTCAAGAGTCCTTTTACTTTGTTTGCTTCTGCTGGGGAAAAATTCAGCGAGTTATATCAGCAAAACGAAATAAGAGATTTCGAGTTTTTTCTTGATCAGGCGACACCCGGATTTGAACTGGGGAAAAAGGATTTGCAGTCCCCCGCCTTACCGCTCGGCCATGCCGCCAAAATGTATGATACCCTACAAAATAGATGAAAAAAGTCTCCCTTTGTTTGCGTCGAGTGGGGGATTCCGAAACTTCTTTTTTTATTGGACTTGCATCTTGAATCCCGTTTTCTTAAATTTAACCCCTGCCCGAAAAGAAAAAAATCCTTCGTTTTTTGGATTGGATCCATCCCTTCGGTTGTATGTATAGTATCTCAAAAACGAAATATCTAAAAATTTTCCCTCTCTTTTTTATATTGATATTGAAAAATTGAAAAACCAAATGTGGTTTTTCAGTCCCAAAAGCCAAAATTTAGGACAAATTGGAACCATTAACTATTAAATGGGACTGTAAATTCATGAACGATTCTTGGATTTGAATCCAAAATTGTCTTTTCTTAATCCTAATTCTAATTATATAAGAAAATCCAAATTGATACATAACTAATCAGTATTGATTCTTTTCCATAAAAAAAAATCCTTTCCAATTTCCATTATAACAGCAAATAGAAGTATATGTAAACCCCAGAACATAAATTGTTATACAAATATCTAATTGGATATCATATCTATATATGATGACTCTAGAGAATTATTAGTAAATTGTAGTGCTTCAATTTTTCATTCAATAGATGGAATAGAAAATGGAAATTTTGATATAGCATAGCACGCGCTGTCCCGAATAGAACTTAAATAAAGGAGGAAACATAGATAGCTATCTACACATGGTTAATAAATACAAACTTTATTACTATGTTACGCCCTTCAATCGTATTCTACTAAAAAAAGAAAAAAAGGTAAAATAAAAGTATCTCTCTTTTATGCGAATCATTTGTTGAACAATAGAATCCGTGAAAAAGTTAAGTGCTAAAAAAATATCAACTCTATATTTTTGATGATTATAATGTCTTTATATCATCGAACAGATGAAATCCGAATCCATTTCTTTTTCTGGTACCCAATCGGATTAGAGTATGTAATATCATAATAATGGTAGAAATGGAATCACTTTTTTTTTGATATTCTATCCAAAACTCCATAAGCCTAAGTGGCATTTATTAATTCCTTTCGATTTTCTATCTGTTCCAAATTCCAATTTGAATATAAAATTGTCTTTATTCCTCCGTTCATATGCATTTCATACATTCCATATACGGGGTGAGTCAAATTTCATGCGATTCAGTAAACAAAATAGAAATTCCATCATTGCTAAATCAATCCATATGATTTGATGAAGAATGGTTCAATAATGGAATTTTTTGAGAAAAGGGAAATTCAAAATGCTCGGGGATGGAAATGAGGGAATGTCTACAATACCTGGGTTTAATCAGATACAATTTGAAGGATTTTGTAGATTCATTGATCAGGGCTTAACAGAAGAACTTTATAAGTTTCCAAAAATTGAAGATACAGATCAAGAAATTGAATTTCAATTATTTGTGGAAACATATCAATTGGTAGAACCTTTGATAAAAGAAAGAGATGCTGTATATGAATCACTCACATATTCTTCTGAATTATATGTATCCGCGGGATTAATTTGGAAAACCAGTAGGGATATGCAAGAACAAACTCTTTTTATTGGAAACATTCCTTTAATGAATTCCCTGGGAACTTCTATAGTAAATGGAATATACAGAATTGTGATCAATCAAATATTGCAAAGTCCCGGTATCTATTACCGGTCAGAATTGGACCATAACGGAATTTCGGTCTATACCGGGACCATAATATCAGATTGGGGAGGAAGATTAGAATTAGAGATTGATCGAAAAGCAAGGATATGGGCTCGTGTGAGTAGGAAACAGAAAATATCTATTCTAGTTCTATCATCAGCTATGGGTTCGAATCTAAGAGAAATTCTAGAGAATGTTTGCTATCCTGAGATTTTCTTGTCTTTCCTGAATGAGAAAGAGAAAAAAAAAATTGGGTCAAAAGAAAATGCCATTTTGGAGTTTTATCAACAATTTGCTTGTGTAGGCGGAGATCCGGTATTTTCTGAATCCTTATGTAAGGAATTACAAAAAAAATTCTTTCAACAAAGATGTGAATTAGGAAGGATTGGTCGACGAAATATGAATCGGAGACTAAATCTTGATATACCTCAGAACAATACATTTTTGTTACC